TTTAGTTATTCAGTTAAACAAACGATTCGTTATTGGAACAGATAGAAACAACCATCTCGTCCGGGAAAAGCCATCGTTTTCTCAACAATGTCTTTGTCATTTGATCCAATAGTGTTCCGTTAGATAGGAACAGATTTGATAAATATTGATAACTCTCGGATAGAGTATTAGAACGGAAAAACCCATTCGATAATGAACTATTGGTTCTAAGCCATCTCTGGCGATGAATCAACAATTCGAAATGCTTTTCGTGCGGATTCTTGATAAACCAGCGTTTATTTATATATTTCCAATAATCTTTTTGTGTTTGGGAAGTAAGAAGTACGCTTGATATTTCTTCATCTGCAACGAATTCTCGATGTGAAAACACGGAGACAAAAGGATCATCTTGGAATAGCAAAAAGAGTGGATCCGCGGGTTCCCAAATGAATTGGCTTATTCGAAAAACGCCTTGTTCTTTGGAAGATCTATCTTGTGTCTGGTACTGCATGGTTCCACCCTGCAAGAACTCCGAATCATTCTCTTGAAGCTCATCCTCTTCATCATAAATGATCTGCTTGTCCCGAAATGACCTTTCCCAATAGGGAAATCCCAATTCATTGGGCCGTTCAATACAATCAAATAGAAAGCCCCAAGGGCGCCATATTCTAGGAGCCCAAACTATGTGATTGAATAAATCCTCCTCTATCTGTTGCGGGTCGAGGACTCCTTCCCCTTCTTCAAACTCCGATTCATATTTTTCATAGAGAAATCTCTGATCAACGATAGAACAAGATCCATTTTGAATCATAGTTAAGGGATTCCTTGGTTCGGGCCGAAGAAGCAATGTAACTCGATCATTATCAAACTGACTGCAATCTTTTTCTGTCCGTGAGGATCCCACCAGAGCGCCTTCTACTTCTAATAGGCCATGAACTAGATCAGAATCATTCTCAACGAGTCTATAAGAAGTGATCCCATTTTTTTCATTAGGTCCCGGTATAGACCAAAGATCTTGAGCGACCGATCCGGCAGAACAACTCAAAAGATAAAGAAGTATCGTTAATTTCTTCATGCTTGTTCCAAGTTCGAAGTACCATTTGTACAAATAAGAATCCCCTTCGTTACATGATTTCTTCTTCATATAGATAGATATAGGATCTATGGAGCCATTACTTAGAAGTACATTTTGTGAAACAGCCCGTCCTACCTGATAGAAAAGGATCCCATGATCCTGAACCGATCTTATCTGAGATCGCAAATCCCAAGTTTGTCTATGAAGAGCAGATCTAATTATATTCGTGTCTATAATAGATTTCTTTTGTATAATACTAATCGATAGGGCCTCGTTGGTAAGTGCTACAAGATCTCGTACATTGGAACCCATAGTTATGGACCCGAATCCATTAGTATGGAACATTTCCTTTTCCAAGTGAAATCCCCTAGTATATGAAAGAGTGAAAAAGTGCTTTCGTTGTTGTGGAATAAGAAGCCTTCGTATCTTAATGCATGTATTTAATTTATTCGGAGCGATTAGAGCGGGATCGACTTTTTGGGGAATATGAGTCGAAGCAATAACAAGGATATTTCTAGTGGAACATCTTTCACAATCCCTGGAGAGATAGTTCACTAATAGACCGAGGGATAAGTCATTCGACTCATTCATATCCAGATCATGAATGTTTGGAATCCAAATTATGCAAGGAGACATTGCTTTTGCTAATTCGAATTGAAGGGTGATAAAAAATCGGTCTATTTCCGGAATCATATCCCTAGGTAGCACATCCTTCATAGTTATAAACTTCAGCTCCCTATCAAGGTCACGGTCGAAATCGTCACTATCATCACTATCGTAACTATAGTAACCATCCTGACTATCGTTACTAGGTAAAAGACTGTAAATGGTGCCCTCTCTATCATCAAAAATTTTCTCTTCACTATCATCAATACGAAAACCCTTAGGATGGTTATCCAGGAACTTATTCAGAAATACTGTAATGAAAGGAACATAAGAGTTTGTCGCTAGGTATTTGACCAAATAGGATCTTCCAGTTCCTATAGAACCTATCACTAAAATACCCCTAGGAGGGGGTAGGGCTAAGCGGAGCGAAAAGGGTTTCCCAGAAGATGGGAAATCAAAACTACTAGCCCCACACGGGGTTTGTGAATAAGTGATTGTCTGATAATGAGCAAGGAATATCCGTCTTTCTGCTAAGCAGGATGTATTGAACTCATAATTCATTAGATCTTTTTTATGAATGTCAATTAAGTATCGTAAGTAAATTGTTCCCGGTTGTTCAATCATTTGATAACCAGAGTTATTCTTTGATAAATGATCACTATGAGTCAGACTCAATAGAATTTGATCAATCCTTTTTTCTGTCGTTAAGGTAGAGAACTGAACCAAGAATTCTCTTTCTTTATCAGCAATCAAATCACTGTTCGAGATCCAGGATTCTATTTTATCATCAATCCAATCACTATTGAAGTTTTTTCTTTTTCTTATCAAGGAATAGAGCGC